TAGTTCTCTTTCAATTTGGATTTTCTTATGTCATTAGTAAAACACAATTTGAAATTCAAATCCCAGAATCGTTCATGAATTCGAAGTAAGGAGTCAATAGTTAATGGTTCAAATTTCTCCACAATACTATAAAAACGCGCTCTCGCCTTTCTATTGAGAAATCAAATGTGTATTTTCAGATACTATACAATCAGTCGAAGGGCTGGATCAAATCCAATCAAAAAGGGGTCTTTCTTTTAGGAAAGAAAAGGATTAAGAAAAACAGAAGTCAAAATGCAAGTGCCATGAAAATTAAGTAATCCGGGAAAATTTGCATATATTTTGCATCATTTTGGCGGCATGGCCGAGTGGTAAGGCGGGGGACTGCAAATCCTTTTTCCCCAGTTCAAATCCGGGTGTCGCCTGATCACCAAAAAAATCGAAATCTCTTCTTCTTTTCTGTTCTGCTGATATAACTCGCAGAATGCTTCGAGACAAAAAAAGAATAGGACTTATTATATTATCCCTACACGTTTCCATTTCCTTGGGATGTTACTATGTAGTTTGATTGTGTTTAATCTTTCCTGATTCGAAATCCTAATCGATTTATTGGATTGGTTTATCAGTTCGGCCAGAACCCTCTTTTGACTCTGCGCCATTGATTCCACTATTATTAGTGAAGAATAATGGAATAATTCCTTCGTATTTATAGAGATAGGGGGCATAATGCACATGGATATAGTAAGTCTCGCGTGGGCTGCTTTAATGGTAGTCTTTACATTTTCCCTTTCGCTCGTAGTGTGGGGAAGAAGTGGGCTCTAGAAGTACTACTGGTCAAGTTTAGGAATCAAACCGTATCATTTGAACTATTTAAAATCAAAATCTCTGAATTTTGAATCCCATTGGACTCCAGTGGAGTAATCTATGATATGAATCATACTCTTTCAATCAAAGAGATATTTCATTGCTTCCCGTCTTTGTATTTCGAAAAGAAAGGGATTCAGATGATTGGAAATTTATTCCAACCTAAAATTCTTCCGAAATTTTCTATTTCAATCAACGGGAGTGGGTTCTTACTATCGATACTGAAGAAGACCGAACCCTTTTGATTTCTTTCCCTCTTTGCTCTTCAAAGAAGAAGTCATTATAGACTATAGACTCAGTTTATAGACAAAGAGATGGATAGTATGGTAGAAAGATGAATCTTTCTACCATACTATCCATCTCTTAGAAAACTTCCGGTTGATTATAGTGCGCTCATTTCATTTAAGTTAAGACGTGAAATTGGAATCCTTTTTTTTTCATTTGACGTGATCAATTTTTGATAAGAATTTAGAAGGAAAGTTTCATTCAAATGAATTTGAAAATTCAATTGAATTAATCATTTTGACTGACTGTTTTTACGTAAATGATAAGTAGAAAGGCGGTAGGAACTAGAATGAATAGTGCAGTAGCAATAAATGCAAGAATATTTACTTCCATAATCTCATCGGTTTTTTTACTTCGCAATAACTCGGGATTTAATCCCCTAGAGATGATAAATCTTTCGTCTGTAAATTCAATGAATTACCTCTCGATGATCCTGAATCGGATCAATATCATGAATAACAATATCTGATCTATCAAATCAACCCGTCGTCAAAACTTGAATAGTATAACATAGGAAGTTCTTTTATCCATACCGAATGAAAGTTTTGATTCCTGACTCAATCAATCCAAAATTCTTTTATTTATAATTCGTTTCCTTGTTTTTTTTCTATAACCTACCCTGTGTCTTCCTTGGACAACCATTTGATGAAGGATCGTCAGATTGCCCTTCCGCCTCGATTAATTACATAGTTCAAAAAACAAGAAAAGCGAAATGGAAAAAATAGGAAAGAAAAAAGAAATAAAGAGTCCTTTTTGCTTTGGGAATGAAAGTATGTCCCTCGACACCCCTTACTAGTTCATAGAAAGGGAAAAACGAGTTGATGTATTTATTGGACCCGTCGGGACTGGCGGGGCTCGAACCCGCAGCTTCCGCCTTGACAGGGCGGTGCTCTAACCGATTGAACTACAATCCCGGGGAAATAAGGGATCTAGCAAAAAATTTGATTCTTCATATGGGGTCTTTCTGAAGGATAGGGGAGTTTATACCATCTCATGGCAGATTGGCGGATTATTGGGCCGAGCTGGATTTGAACCAGCGTAGACATATTGCCAACGAATTTACAGTCCGTCCCCATTAACCGCTCGGGCATCGACCCAGGAAGAATCCATTTTAGGTTTATTGGTAATCCATGATCAACTTCCTCTCGTAGTACCCTACCCCCAGGGGAATTCGAATCCCCGCTGCCTCCGTGAAAGAGAGATGTCCTAAACCACTAGACGATGGGGGCCAACTTGACCAACCGCCCTCATACTATGATCATAGTATGATCAGTTTTTTGAAATTGTCAATATAATGGAATAATCAGATCCGAGGGATCTTTCCGTTTTTCATAATTGTATAGAATTTTTTGATTTGTCATTCATATTCATG